AGTATTCCGGTGATCCCCACGGTCCGAGTCTGAGCTCTTGGAATTGGAATAGGTTTGGCAGCGGATCACAAAATCTTGGTGATCTTCTCGATATAATATAATCGATGAGTAGTCCGTTTGGAAATCATCCGCCCCACACCCGCCCCCCCGAGTATATGATTCAACAGGACTTTCTAAAGAGGTCCATCTTTGCCTGCTAGACAAGAGAATAGCAAGTTACAAATTCTGTCTCGTCAGGACATGTATTTCTATTACTATCTCATTCATAAATGAGAATGAAGTCGTTAATGTTAGGGTTACCATTATCCCTATTTTTTTGATGTGTTCCTAAGAAAAGGAATTTTTCCATTTCTTTCGAGGTCTAAAAAAAGGGCGTGGAAACACATAGGAACTCTTGAATGGAAATTGAAAAGAAATGGAGCTCCAGTTTCGAAATGATCAGACCTTTGGCACAAGAAGAGGGGGTGATCCATATCACCTTGATTTGGTTCTGCTTCCCTTCTTTTTTCCCAATACCGAGTCGGGTTCTTCTCCTACCAGTATCTAGAATTCAAGAGGCAAATTCTCAAGAAATTCACCAATTTCTTGTTAATAAAAACTTTTGGATTTTAGTCAAGAACTTTCTCAAATTCTTATTTCTTTTTTTATTGATACTGCGCTAATCAATCGCTTTATTTTTTTTTTATTTCTTTTTGGATTTTTTGTTAGAATTGCTATGCTAACTAGATATTGTATTATCTATTATTATTTGATATAATAATAATATTAATGTTAGTGTGTTTTTTTTTAATACATAAAAATAAAAGAAATCAAATGAAGAAATGGGATTTTATCCCGTCTGTTTTCTGAAAAAAATTCAGAATTGAGATATTATTTTTTGATAAAAAAGGAGGTCCGTATGGAACAATTTCAAGAATCCAAATTGGGAAAACATTCTATTACCAAGTTGTGTAAATTGCTAATAATCCAAATCTTTTCTGAATTGGTGAAGCAAGTTATCTTTTTTGAATTCGTGAAACAACTTATCTGGAAAATCTTATTAAGATATTATCCTTTCTTAAAAAGATATTGCCCCTTAAATAAATACAATTCTGATTCTTTTCTAGATTCATAAGAATCAACAGAATCTGAACAATCACAATAATCAGAAGAATCAACAGAATCTGATGAATCAACAGAATCAGAGGAACGTAGGCATAAGAAAAAAAAGAAAAGAATGGGAAAAAGATACTCCTTGGGATCCATTATAGTCAATATGATTTCTCATTTGAGAACCATGGAAAATGAGGAAACATTCCATACTTATCAAATTGAGAAATCCTTTCGACGAGGGGTATCCGTACATCTTCAGAAATCTGGTCTAAACAGCATTCAGGATCTTCTTGATTCTGGCGATTTAGATCGTCTAATCTTCCTCTGGCCTCAAGAACAGAAAGAAGAATCCCATCTTGAATTCTGGAATCTTTATTGTCATTTTTCTCATTTCAGGAAAGCAGATTCTAGCCATTCAGAAGAATCTGGATTCAAAGAGTCCTTTGAATCTACTCTAGTAGAAAAGATTTCTCGTTTGAAGAAGATGGAAAATGATTCGAAAATCTTCGGATTCCATACTTATAAAATTGAGAAATTTTTTGGACGAGACGTATCCAGACTTCTTAAGGAATCTGGATTAAACACCATAAAGGATCTTATTGATTTTGACAATATATATAATCGAATCTCACTCTTTCCTCAAAAACACAGACAAGAATTCAATCGTGAATTCTCAAGGGTTTATTATTGTTTTTGTTTTTTAGAGGAGATGCAAAAAAGGAAATAAAGAAGGAAGTTTCTTTATTTTATTCAATTTGATAAATACCAAGGTTCAACAAGGGCCTTGGTTCCATGTTATGATGTATTTAGACCTGTTTTTTAGAGGAGATGCAAAAAAGGAAGAAAAAAAAAGAGAAGAAAAAAAGATTCTTGGGCTTGACATAGATGGTTTTTATAGTTAATATATATGTAATAAGAATCTTGTAATCCTAAATGGGAGAATAAACAAAATGAAAAAAGACCTGGAAAGGATGGTACGAGTCGTCAAAAGAGAAATTAGAATTCTTTTCAAAAGAAGAATTCTACTCTTTATTGTAAAAAGAAAACTACTTTTTTGAGTAATTTGTTTTTTAGAGGAGATGCAAAAAAGGAAATAAAGAAGGAAGTTTCTTTATTTTATTCAATTTGATAAATACCAAGGTTCAACAAGGGCCTTGGTTCCATGTTATGATGTATTTAGACCTGTTTTTGATAGATCTATAGGACATAGAATAACAATCAATCTTTACCATGCAAAAAAAGGGAATATTTATTTGATTTTATTGGTATTGCAAAGATTTTTTCTCAATATTCGAAACCCTCATAACTTACTTATTTCAGTCTCTTCTTTTCGACTATTATTTCGTGTAGCTTACGCTAGACTAATGAATCCCATTTTTTTTCCAAAATTCGATCTTGAGCGGACTTA